GCTAGCGTAGCTTAACTCAAAGCATGGCACTGAAGATGCTAAGATGAGTCCTAAAAAACTCCGCATGCACAAAGGCATGGTCCCGACCTTACTATCAGCTCTAACTCAACTTACACATGCAAGTCTCCGCAACCCAGTGAGTATGCCCTCAATCCCCCGCCCGGGGACGAGGAGCGGGCATCAGGCACAAATATTAGCCCAAAACGCCTAGCCTAGCCACACCCCCAAGGGAATTCAGCAGTGATAAATATTAAGCCATAAGTGAAAACTTGACTCAGTTAGTGTTAAGAGGGCCGGTAAAACTCGTGCCAGCCACCGCGGTTAGACGAGAGGCCCCAGTTGATAATACAACGGCGTAAAGGGTGGTTAAGGATAAACAAAAATTAAAGCCAAATGACCCCTTGGCCGTCATACGCTTCTAGGCGTCCGAAGCCCTAACACGAAAGTAGCTTTAAACAAGCCAACCTGACCCCACGAAAGCTGAGAAACAAACTGGGATTAGATACCCCACTATGCTCAGCCGTAAACTCAGACATTCAACTACAATTAAATGTCCGCCAGGGTACTACAAGCATTAGCTTAAAACCCAAAAGACCTGACGGTGTCTCAAACCCCCCTAGAGGAGCCTGTTCTAGAACCGATAATCCCCGTTAAACCTCACCACCTCTAGCCACCCCAGCCTATATACCGCCGTCGTCAGCTTACCCTGTGAAGGAGATAAAAGTAAGCAAAATGGGCACAACCCAGAACGTCAGGTCGAGGTGTAGCGCATGAAGTGGAAAGAAATGGGCTACATTTTCTACCACAGAATATTACGAACATGCACCATGAAACAATGCTTAAAGGAGGATTTAGTAGTAAAAAGGAAATAGAGTGTCCTTTTGAACCCGGCCCTGAGACGCGTACACACCGCCCGTCACTCTCCCCTGTCAAAATGCACTAAAAATACCTAATGTCATAGCACTGACAAGGGGAGGCAAGTCGTAACACGGTAAGTGTACCGGAAGGTGCACTTGGACTAAACCCAGGGCGTGGCTGAGTTAGTTAAGCATCTCACTTACACCGAGAAGACATCCATGCAAATTGGATCACCCTGAGCCAAACAGCTAGCTTAATCACTAAAATAACTAAACAATATAAATAAATAAAACAAACCTAACACCACAAACTAAAACATTCTTTCACCTGAGTATGGGAGACAGAAAAGGTTCAACCAAAGCAATAGAAATAGTACCGCAAGGGAAAGCTGAAAAAGAAATGAAATAACCCATATAAGCACCAAAAAGCAAAGATTAAACCCTGTACCTTTTGCATCATGATTTAGCCAGTCCACCCAAGCAAAGAGACCTTTAGTTTGAAGCCCCGAAACCAGGTGAGCTACCCCGAGACAGCCTATTAAGGGCTAACCCGTCTCTGTGGCAAAAGAGTGGGAAGAGCTCCGGGTAGAAGTGACAGACCTACCGAACCTGGTGATAGCTGGTTGCCTAAGAAATGAATAGAAGTTCAGCCTCATATGCCTCAAATCAAACAAACCAAGATATTAGGAGAAACACATGAGAGTTAGTTAAAAGGGGTACAGCCCCTTTAACAAAGGACACAACCTTACCAGGAGGATAAAGATCATAATACATAAAACATTCCGTTCTAGTGGGCCTAAAAGCAGCCACCTACACAGAAAGCGTTAAAGCTCAGACAGACAAAAGTTTATTATTCTGATAAAAAATCTTACTCCCCTAAATATTATTAGGCCAATCCATGCCCCCATGGAAAAAATTATGCTAAAATGAGTAACAAGAAGACCCGCCCTTCTCCCAGCACAAGTGTAAGCCAGACCGGACTAACCACTGGCAACTAACGAACTCAACCCAAGAGAGCATTGCGAATCACAAAAACTCCAAGAAGAGCCCGCAACTAAACAATCGTTACCCCCACACTGGAGTGCTACTATAGGAAAGACTAAAAGAAAAGGAAGGAACTCGGCAAACACAAGCCTCGCCTGTTTACCAAAAACATCGCCTCCTGCAATACAATCAAGTATAGGAGGTCCAGCCTGCCCAGTGACCACAAGTTCAACGGCCGCGGTATTTTGACCGTGCAAAGGTAGCGCAATCACTTGTCTTTTAAATAGAGACCTGTATGAATGGCTAAACGAGGGCTTAACTGTCTCCCCTTTCAAGTCAGTGAAATTGATCTACCCGTGCAGAAGCGGGTATAACAATACAAGACGAGAAGACCCTTTGGAGCTTAAGGTACAAAACTCAACCACGTCAAACAACTCAATAAAAAGTAAAAACTTTGTGAAACATGAGACTTTACCTTCGGTTGGGGCGACCACGGAGGAAAAAAAAGCCTCCAAGTGGACCGGGACAAACTCCTTAAACCAAGAGAGACATCTCTAAGCCACAGAACATCTGACCAAGCATGATCCGGCCACCAGGACCGATCAACGAACCAAGTTACCCTAGGGATAACAGCGCAATCCCCTCCCAGAGTCCATATCGACGAGGGGGTTTACGACCTCGATGTTGGATCAGGACATCCTAATGGTGCAGCCGCTATTAAGGGTTCGTTTGTTCAACGATTAAAGTCCTACGTGATCTGAGTTCAGACCGGAGCAATCCAGGTCAGTTTCTATCTGTAAACGCTACTTTTCCTAGTACGAAAGGATCGGAAAAGGGGGGCCCATACCAAAAGCACGCCCCACCCCCAATTTATGAAAACAAATAAATATAAGCAAGGGGTAGAGCCAAAATCCCAGCCGGCCGAAATAAGGACATACTGGGGTGGCAGAGCATGGTAAATTGCGAAAGGCCTAAGCCCTTTTAAACCAGAGGTTCAAATCCTCTCCCCAGTTCATGCTAACCACCCTAATAACTCACCTAATTAACCCCCTAGCCTACATAGTACCAGTCCTCCTAGCAGTGGCCTTCCTAACATTAATCGAGCGAAAAGTGCTAGGATATATGCAACTACGAAAAGGCCCTAACGTAGTAGGACCCTACGGGCTACTCCAACCCATCGCCGACGGAGTAAAACTCTTCATCAAAGAGCCCGTCCGCCCATCTACATCATCCCCATTCCTATTTCTCGCCACCCCAATATTAGCCCTGGCCCTAGCCATAACCCTGTGAGCACCCATGCCTTTACCCCACCCAGTAACTGACCTTAACCTAGGAATTCTTTTCATACTAGCCCTATCAAGCCTTGCAGTATACTCAATTTTAGGATCAGGCTGAGCATCAAATTCAAAATATGCGCTAATTGGGGCCCTACGGGCCGTAGCCCAAACAATCTCATATGAAGTCAGCTTAGGCCTAATCCTCCTCTCAGTAATTATTTTCTCAGGAGGATACACCCTACAAACATTCAACACCACCCAAGAAAGCATCTGACTACTTATCCCCGCCTGACCTTTAGCCGCAATATGATACATCTCAACATTAGCCGAGACAAATCGAGCACCATTTGACCTAACAGAGGGAGAGTCAGAGCTAGTATCAGGCTTCAACGTAAAATATGCAGGAGGCCCCTTCGCCCTCTTCTTCCTAGCTGAATACGCCAACATCCTGCTAATAAATACCCTATCAGCCGTGCTATTTCTAGGAGCCTCACACTTCCCAAACATCCCCGAACTCACAACAATCAATCTCATAACCAAAGCCGCACTTCTCTCCATCCTATTCCTGTGAGTACGAGCCTCATATCCACGATTTCGATACGACCAATTAATACACCTAGTCTGAAAAAACTTTCTTCCACTAACACTTGCCTTCGTGCTATGACACACCGCCCTGCCAATCGCACTAGCGGGACTTCCCCCACAACTATAAACAAGGAACTGTGCCTGAATGCCCAAGGACCACTTTGATAGAGTGATTCATAGGGGTTAAAATCCCCTCAGTTCCTAGAAAGAAGGGAATTGAACCCATACTCAAGAGATCAAAACTCTCGGTGCTTCCTTTACACCACTTCCTAAGACGGGGTCAGCTAATAAAGCTTTCGGGCCCATACCCCGGACATGACGGTTAAAGTCCCTCCTCCGCCAATGAACCCATACGTACTTGCAATCCTACTATCCAGCCTAGGTTTAGGAACCACCCTGACCTTTGCCAGCTCCCACTGACTATTAGCCTGAATAGGCCTAGAAATTAACACCCTGGCAATTACCCCCTTAATAGCACAACACCACCACCCCCGTGCAGTAGAAGCAACAACAAAATATTTCCTAACTCAAGCCACCGCAGCAGCAATAATCTTGTTCGCAAGTACAACAAATGCTTGAATAACAGGAGAATGAAGCATCAACGACCTATCAAGCCCTATCGCCAGCACAATATTTATAGCCGCCTTAGCCCTCAAAATTGGACTTGCACCAATACACTTTTGAATACCAGAAGTACTACAAGGACTAGACCTACTAACAGGACTAATTCTATCCACATGGCAAAAACTTGCCCCCCTCGCACTTATTATCCAAACAGCACAAAACGTCAACCCCTCACTCTTAACAATGCTAGGAATTTTATCCGCACTAGTAGGAGGATGAGGAGGTTTAAACCAAACCCAGCTACGAAAAATCCTAGCCTACTCTTCAATCGCACACATAGGATGAATAATTATTATTATCCAATATGCCCCACAACTAACCATAATTGCACTAGGAACATACATTATTATAACCTCCGCAGCATTCCTCACCCTCAAAACATTAACCACGACTAAAATAAATACCCTCGCAACAACCTGATCAAAAAACCCAATCCTAGCATCAACAACCGCCATAGTCCTACTATCACTAGGAGGTTTACCACCGCTCACGGGGTTCATACCAAAATGACTAATCCTACAAGAATTAGCAAAACAAGACCTCCCAATCATCGCCACAGTCATGGCCCTAACCGCCCTAATTAGTTTATACTTCTACCTACGACTATGCTACGCAATAACACTAACCATCTCCCCCGCTACAACCAGTTCAATCACCCCTTGACGAACCAAAACAACCCAAACCTCCCTACCACTAGCCCTATTCATTACGTCTGCCTTGGGCCTATTACCAATAACTCCAACCATCCTAATGCTAGCCACTTAGGGACTTAGGATAATACTCAAACCAAAAGCCTTCAAAGCTTTAAATAGAAGTGAAAGTCTTCTAGCCCCTGACTAAGACCTGCAAGAAATTAACTCACATCTCCTGATTGCAAATCAGACATTTTTACTAAACTAAGGCCTTACTAGATAGGAAGGCCTCGATCCTACAAACTCTTAGTTAACAGCTAAGCGCCCAAACCAGCGAGCATCCATCTACTTTTCCCGCCGTGAAACTCAGCAAGGCGGGAAAAGCCCCGGCAGACTCTCATCTACGCCTTTGGATTTGCAATCCAATGTGCTCTTCACCACGGGGCTACTGGTAAGAAGAGGACTTAAACCTCTGTCTTCGGGGCTACAACCCACCGCCTGGGCACTCGGCCACCTTACCTGTGGCAATCACGCGCTGATTCTTCTCTACTAACCACAAAGACATTGGCACCCTTTATCTTGTATTTGGTGCCTGAGCCGGAATAGTAGGAACCGCCTTAAGCCTTCTCATCCGGGCTGAACTAAGCCAACCCGGGTCGCTTCTAGGTGATGACCAAATTTATAATGTTATCGTCACTGCTCACGCCTTCGTAATAATCTTCTTTATAGTAATACCCATTCTCATTGGAGGATTTGGAAACTGACTTGTGCCACTAATAATTGGGGCCCCAGATATGGCGTTCCCACGTATGAATAACATAAGCTTTTGACTTCTACCCCCATCATTTCTTCTTCTACTAGCCTCTTCCGGCGTTGAAGCTGGAGCTGGGACAGGGTGGACAGTCTATCCACCTCTTGCGGGCAACCTAGCCCACGCAGGGGCATCAGTAGATCTAACAATCTTTTCACTCCACTTAGCAGGTGTCTCATCAATTCTGGGGGCAATTAACTTTATTACCACAACAATTAACATAAAACCCCCAGCTATTTCCCAATATCAAACACCTTTATTTGTTTGATCCGTACTTGTAACCGCCGTACTACTACTTCTATCATTGCCAGTTCTAGCCGCTGGGATTACAATACTTCTGACAGACCGAAACCTCAACACCACATTCTTTGACCCGGCAGGCGGAGGAGACCCAATTCTATATCAACACCTATTCTGATTCTTTGGTCACCCAGAAGTCTATATCCTTATTCTTCCGGGATTCGGAATTATTTCCCATGTCGTAGCCTACTACTCGGGTAAAAAAGAACCATTCGGTTACATAGGAATAGTCTGGGCTATAATGGCTATTGGCCTTTTAGGTTTTATTGTATGGGCTCACCATATATTCACTGTTGGAATGGATGTAGACACCCGCGCATACTTTACATCTGCAACAATAATTATCGCCATCCCAACAGGTGTAAAAGTATTTAGCTGGTTAGCCACTCTTCACGGAGGGTCAATTAAGTGAGAAACCCCTATACTATGAGCCCTTGGATTCATCTTCCTATTTACAGTGGGGGGACTTACAGGAATTGTCCTATCCAACTCATCACTCGACATTGTCCTTCACGACACATATTATGTAGTCGCACATTTCCACTATGTCCTATCAATAGGCGCTGTATTTGCTATTATAGCAGCCTTTGTACACTGATTCCCTCTATTAACCGGGTATACCCTACACAGTGCCTGAACAAAAATCCACTTCGGTGTAATATTTATTGGAGTTAACCTCACATTCTTCCCACAACACTTCCTAGGACTAGCAGGTATACCACGACGATACTCCGACTACCCAGACGCCTATGCCCTATGAAATACAGTATCATCTATCGGATCATTAATTTCTTTAGTAGCGGTAATCATATTCCTGTTTATCCTATGAGAAGCCTTCGCCGCTAAACGAGAAGTGCTATCTGTAGAACTAACTTCAACAAACGTAGAGTGACTTCACGGCTGCCCCCCTCCTTACCACACATACGAGGAACCAGCATTCGTTCAAATTCAATCAAATTAACGAGAAAGGAAGGAATCGAACCCCCGTATGCTGGTTTCAAGCCAGCCACATAACCATTCTGTCACTTCCTTTAAGACATTAGTAAAATGCAAATTACACCACCTTGTCAAGGTGGAATTGAAGGTTAAATCCCTGCATGTCTTAAACCCAAGACTTAATGGCACATCCAACACAACTAGGATTCCAAGATGCGGCATCACCCGTTATAGAAGAACTTCTCCACTTCCATGACCACGCATTAATAATCGTATTCCTAATTAGCACCTTAGTACTATATATTATTATTGCAATAGTTTCAACTAAACTCACTAACAAATATATTTTAGACTCCCAAGAAATCGAAATTGTATGAACCATTTTACCAGCTGTTATTCTAGTCTTAATTGCCCTGCCCTCCTTACGAATCTTATACCTTATAGATGAAATTAACGACCCCCATTTAACAATTAAAGCAATAGGACACCAATGATACTGAAGCTACGAATATACAGACTACGAGAACCTGGGCTTTGACTCCTATATGGTCCCAACACAGGACCTTACCCCAGGACAATTCCGACTTTTAGAAACAGACCATCGAATAGTCATCCCGGTAGAATCCCCAATCCGTGTTTTAGTATCAGCTGAAGACGTACTACACTCCTGAGCTGTTCCATCCCTAGGCATAAAAATAGACGCGGTCCCAGGACGATTAAATCAAACCGCCTTTATTGCCTCACGCCCAGGCGTGTTCTATGGACAATGCTCTGAGATCTGCGGGGCTAATCACAGCTTTATGCCAATCGTAGTTGAAGCCGTCCCACTAGAACACTTCGAAAACTGATCCTCACTTATGTTAGAAGACGCCTCGCTAGGAAGCTAAATATTGGACAAACCATTGGCCTTTTAAGCCAAAGATTGGTGATTCCCGACCACCCCTAGTGAAATGCCACAATTAAACCCAAGCCCTTGACTTGCAATTTTAATGTTTTCCTGACTAATCTTTTTAACCATTATCCCAACTAAAATCTTAAATCACATTTCACCGAATGAACCAACCCCAGTAAGTGCCGAAAAGCACAAAACTGAATCCTGAGACTGACCATGATAGCAAGCTTCTTTGACCAATTCGCAAGCCCACTATATCTGGGTGTTCCACTAATTGCCATTGCAATTACACTGCCCTGAGTACTCTACCCAACCCCATCATCCCGATGAATCAACAACCGACTTATTACAATTCAAGGATGATTCATTAACCGATTTACCAATCAGCTGATACTACCCCTAAACACGGGGGGACACAAATGAGCACTCCTACTGGTCTCGCTAATAGTCTTCCTAATTACCATTAACATACTGGGCCTATTACCATATACTTTTACACCCACAACACAGCTATCACTAAACATAGGATTCGCCGTACCGCTCTGACTTGCCACAGTAATCATTGGCATGCGAAATCAACCAACAGTTGCTTTAGGCCACCTGCTACCAGAAGGTACACCTATCCTACTGATCCCAGTACTTATTATTATTGAAACAATTAGCCTATTTATCCGACCACTAGCCCTAGGAGTTCGACTTACAGCCAACCTAACCGCAGGCCATCTATTAATTCAACTCATTGCCACAGCCGTATTTGTTCTTCTACCAATAATGCCTACAGTAGCAATCCTAACTGCTACCGTACTTTTCCTGCTTACACTACTAGAAGTCGCAGTAGCAATAATCCAAGCTTATGTGTTCGTACTCCTTCTAAGTCTATACCTCCAAGAAAACGTTTAATGGCCCACCAAGCACATGCCTATCATATAGTTGATCCAAGCCCATGACCACTAACCGGAGCCATCGCTGCTCTACTAATAACATCCGGCTTAGCAATCTGATTCCACTTCCACTCAACAACACTAATAACCCTAGGAATAATTCTCCTACTTCTTACCATGTACCAATGATGACGTGATATTATTCGAGAAGGAACCTTCCAAGGTCATCATACACCCCCTGTACAAAAAGGACTACGATACGGAATAATCCTATTTATCACCTCTGAAGTATTCTTTTTCCTTGGATTCTTCTGAGCCTTCTATCACTCAAGCTTAGCACCCACACCAGAGCTGGGAGGATGCTGACCCCCCACAGGAATTATCCCGCTAGACCCATTCGAAGTTCCACTCCTCAATACAGCCGTACTACTAGCATCAGGGGTCACAGTAACATGAGCCCACCATAGCATTATAGAAGGAGAGCGAAAACAAGCTATCCAATCCTTAGCGTTAACCATTATTCTAGGACTTTACTTCACTGCCCTTCAAGCCATAGAATATTATGAAGCACCATTCACAATCGCAGATGGGGTTTACGGCTCTACATTCTTCGTAGCCACAGGATTCCACGGACTACACGTCATTATTGGATCTACCTTCCTAGCAGTGTGCCTACTACGCCAAATCCAATATCACTTCACATCCGAACACCACTTTGGCTTCGAAGCTGCTGCCTGATACTGACACTTTGTCGACGTAGTATGACTATTCCTCTACGTATCTATCTATTGATGAGGCTCATATCTTTCTAGTATTAAAGCTAGTACAAGTGACTTCCAATCACACAGTCTTGGTTGAATCCCAAGGAAAGATAATGAACTTAGTTACAACAATCCTAATCATCACAATAGCCCTGTCCTCAATCCTAGCAATCGTATCCTTCTGGTTACCCCAAATAAACCCAGATGCAGAAAAATTATCGCCCTATGAATGTGGGTTCGACCCCCTAGGATCTGCCCGACTACCATTTTCCCTACGTTTCTTCCTAGTGGCAATCCTATTTCTCCTATTCGACCTAGAAATTGCTCTCCTTCTCCCCCTACCCTGAGGAGATCAGCTCCACAACCCAACCGGAACATTCTTCTGAGCCACAACAGTCCTAATCCTACTAACCCTGGGCCTAATTTACGAATGGACCCAAGGTGGCCTAGAGTGAGCAGAGTAGGGAGTTAGTCCAAAACAAGACCTCTGATTTCGGCTCAGAAAATCGTGGTTTAATTCCACGACCCCCTTATGACACCCGTACATTTTAGCTTTAGCTCAGCATTCATCCTAGGATTAATGGGATTAGCATTTCATCGCACCCACCTACTCTCCGCACTCCTATGTTTAGAAGGAATAATACTATCCCTATTTATTGCACTAGCCCTATGGGCATTACAATTTGAAACCACGGGATTCTCAACAGCCCCCATACTACTTCTAGCTTTCTCTGCCTGTGAAGCTAGCACCGGCCTAGCATTACTAGTAGCCACTGCCCGCACCCATGGAACCGATCGCCTACAAAACCTCAACCTCTTACAATGCTAAAAGTACTAATTCCCACATTCATGCTATTCCCAACAATTTGATTAACCTCCCCTAAATGACTATGAACAACTACAACTGCACATAGCCTTTTAATCGCCTTCATTAGTCTAACCTGACTAAAATGAACGTCAGAAACCGGATGAACCTCCTCCAACACATACCTAGCTACCGACCCCTTATCAACCCCTCTTCTAGTACTTACGTGCTGACTACTCCCACTAATAATTCTAGCCAGCCAAAACCATATTAACCCTGAACCAATTAGCCGACAACGCTCATACATCTCACTCCTCGCCTCACTACAAACTTTTCTAATTATAGCATTCAGCGCCACAGAAATCATTATATTCTACATCATATTTGAGGCCACACTTATCCCAACTCTCATTATCATCACCCGATGAGGTAATCAAACTGAACGACTAAATGCAGGAACTTACTTCCTATTTTACACCCTAGCAGGGTCACTCCCCCTTCTAGTTGCCTTGCTCCTCCTCCAGCAATCCACAGGAACACTATCAATACTAGTATTACAATATTCACAACCCCTCCAACTTAATTCTTGAGGACATATAATCTGATGGGCCGGCTGCCTAATCGCATTTCTAGTCAAAATACCACTATACGGGGTCCACCTATGATTACCAAAAGCGCACGTAGAAGCCCCAGTAGCGGGATCCATAGTACTGGCAGCAGTCCTACTAAAACTTGGAGGATATGGAATAATACGCATAATAGTAATACTCGACCCGCTATCAAAAGAACTAGCATACCCATTTATTATCTTAGCCCTCTGAGGAATCATCATGACCGGGTCAATCTGCCTCCGACAAACAGATTTAAAATCACTAATTGCCTATTCATCTGTAAGTCATATAGGATTGGTAGCAGGGGGAATCTTAATCCAAACCCCATGAGGATTTTCAGGAGCAATCATTTTAATAATCGCTCACGGACTAGTATCCTCAGCACTATTCTGCCTGGCCAACACAGCATATGAACGGACCCACAGCCGAACAATAATTCTTGCCCGAGGACTACAAGTAATTTTTCCACTAACCGCAACCTGATGGTTCCTAGCAAACTTAGCCAACCTGGCACTTCCCCCCCTGCCTAATCTAATAGGGGAACTTATAATCATTACAACCCTCTTCAACTGATCCCCATGAACAATTTTACTTACAGGACTAGGAACACTCATCACAGCTGGCTACTCCCTATATATATTCCTAATATCACAACGAGGCCAAGTACCCAACCACATCACAGGGCTCCAACCATTCCACACCCGAGAACACCTATTAATAACTCTACACCTAATCCCAGTTATCCTACTAGTAACAAAACCCGAACTCATATGAGGATGATGCCATTGTAAGTATAATTTAACCAAAATATTAGATTGTGATTCTAAAAATAGGAGTTAAAATCCCCTTACTCACCAAGGAAGAACAGAAATTAGTAAGTACTGCTAATCCTTACGCACCATGGTTAAAATCCATGGCTTCCTTGAGCTTTCAAAGGATAACAGCTCATCCGTTGGTCTTAGGAACCAAAAACTCTTGGTGCAAATCCAAGTGGAAGCTAAAATGACATTAATTATACACTCATCGCTTCTCCTAATCTTTTTTATCCTAATATATCCCCTGCTTACCACACTAAACCCCAACCAGCAAGAATCTAAACTAGCAGAGATAACTAAAATTGCCGTAAGCTCCGCATTTTTTATCAGCCTCCTCCCACTCATAATTTTCTTAGACATAAAAACAGAAGGCATCATTACAAACTGACACTGAATAAATACTCAAACATTTGACATCAACATCAGCCTTAAATTCGACCACTACTCCTTAATCTTTATCCCAATTGCCCTATACGTCACCTGGTCTATCCTAGAGTTCGCACTATGATATATGCACTCCGACCCCAACATCGACCAGTTTTTTAAATATTTACTAACATTCTTAGTAGCCATAATTATTCTAGTTACAGCCAATAACATATTCCAATTATTTATTGGCTGAGAAGGAGTAGGAATCATATCATTCCTACTCATCGGATGATGACATGGACGAGCAGACGCCAACACAGCAGCACTTCAAGCCGTCATTTATAACCGAGTAGGAGACATCGGACTAATCATAACCATGGCCTGATTCGCAACAAACCTAAACTCCTGAGAAATCCAACAAATCTTTACACTATCAAAAAACTTTGATATAACAATCCCCCTAGCAGGACTCATTCTAGCAGCAACGGGAAAATCAGCCCAGTTTGGTCTCCACCCATGACTTCCATCCGCCATAGAGGGCCCCACACCAGTGTCTGCCCTACTCCATTCAAGCACCATGGTTGTTGCAGGAATCTTCCTTCTAATCCGCCTCCACCCCCTCATAGAAAACAATCCACTAGCCTTAACGACCTGCCTCTGCCTAGGAGCACTAACTTCACTATTTACAGCCACCTGTGCCCTAACCCAAAATGATATCAAAAAAATTGTAGCCTTCTCAACATCCAGCCAACTAGGATTAATGATAGTCACCATCGGACTAAACCAACCACAACTAGCATTCCTTCACATCTGTACACACGCCTTCTTCAAGGCCATACTATTCTTATGCTCCGGATCAATCATCCACAGCCTAAACGACGAACAAGATATCCGAAAAATAGGGGGCCTATTTAATATCATACCCGCCACCTCATCCTATTTTATAATTGGTAGCCTAGCCCTAACAGGAACCCCATTCTTAGCAGGCTTCTTCTCAAAAGACGCAATCATCGAAGCCCTAAACACCTCCTATCTCAACGCCTGAGCCCTGACCCTTACACTAATCGCCACATCATTCACTGCAGTTTATAGCTTCCGATTAGTATATTTCGTGACTATAGGAACCCCACGATTCCTGCCCTTATCCCCAATTAACGAAAACGACCCATTAATTATCAATCCCATCAAACGACTTGCCTGAGGAAGCATTATCGCAGGATTCATCATTACACACAACTTCCTGCCTATGAAAACATCAGTTATAACCATACCCATTACCCTTAAAATGGCAGCCCTCACAGTAACCATCCTTGGCCTACTAACAGCCATAGAACTAGCCAACCTAACCAGCAAACAAGTAAAAATTACTCCAATAACCCTCCCACACCACTTTTCAAACATACTTGGATTCTTCCCCGCAATCACCCACCGACTCCTCCCAAAACTTAAACTTACCCTAGGACAGTCAGCCGCCACCCAACTAGACAAAACATGACTTGAAACCATCGGGCCAAAAGGCCTGGCACTAACACAAACAATCATAGCAAAAATTACAAACGACATCACACGAGGAATAATTAAAACATATTTAACTATCTTTCTCCTCACCCTAATTCTAGCCGCCATCCCAATTCTTCTTTAAACCGCACGAAGAGTCCCACGACTCAAACCACGAGTAAGCTCCAACACAACAAGTAAAGTTAAAAGCAACACCCAAGCACAAATAACCAGCATCCCCCCGCCAGACGAATATATAACAGCCACACCACTAACATCACCACGCAAAACAGAAAACTCCTTCAACCCATCTACAACCACCCAAGAACCCTCATATCAACCCCCCCAAAAGATCCCCGCCACCAAACCAACCCCCAACAAATAAACCAAAACATAACCCAACACAGAACGACTCCCCCAAGCCTCCGGAAAAGGCTCAGCAGCCAAAGCTGCTGAATAAGCAAAAACCACAAGCATCCCCCCTAAATAAATCAAAAAGAGAACCAGCGATAAAAAAGAGCCCCCATGACCAACCAAAACCCCACACCCAACCCCAGCCGCAACTACTAAACCAAGAGCTGCAAAATAAGGTGTAGGATTAGAAGCAACAGCGACCAAACCTACGACCAAAGCTATTAATAACAAAAACATAAAATAGGTCATAATTCCTGCTCAGATTTTAACCGAGACCAATGACTTGAAGAACCACCGTTGTTATTCAACTACAAGAACCTTAATGGCAAGCCTACGAAAAACACACCCCCTGATTAAAATCGCTAACGACGCACTAGTTGACCTACCAGCACCATCAAACATCTCAGTTTGATGAAACTTTGGATCCCTTCTAGGGTTATGCTTAATCACTCAAATCCTAACCGGACTATTCCTAGCCATGCACTACACCTCAGACATCTCAACTGCATTCTCGTCAGTAACCCACATCTGCCGGGACGTGAACTATGGATGATTAATCCGCAATATCCATGCTAACGGAGCATCATTCTTTTTTATCTGCATTTACATGCACATTGCCCGAGGCCTGTACTATGGATCTTACCTATATAAAGAAACCTGAAACATCGGAGTAGTCCTCTTACTACTAGTCATAATAACAGCCTTCGTCGGTTATGTTCTCCCATGGGGACAAATATCCTTCTGAGGCGCCACAGTAATTACAAACCTATTATCCGCCGTACCCTACATAGGAGACACTCTAGTCCAATGAATCTGAGGGGGGTTCTCAGTAGACAATGCAACACTCACACGATTCTTCGCATTCCACTTCCTCCTACCATTTATTATTGCCGCCGCAACCATTCTCCACCTCCTCTTCCTCCACGAAACAGGGTCAAATAACCCAGTTGGCTTAAACTCAGACGCAGACAAAATCCCATTCCACCCATACTTCGTGTATAAAGACATTCTCGGATTCGTAATTATGTTATTAGCCCTCACCTCACTAGCACTATTCTCCCCAAACCTGCTAGGGGACCCAGAAAACTTCACCCCCGCAAACCCCTTAGTCACTCCACCCCACATTAAGCCAGAATGATACTTTCTATTTGCATATGCCATTCTGCGATCAATTCCAAACAAGCTCGGAGGTGTCCTCGCATTACTATTTTCTATCTTAGTATTAATAGTGGTACCACTATTACACACCTCAAAACAACGAGGGTTAACATTCCGCCCAATCACCCAATTTCTTTTCTGAACCCTGGTAGCAGACATAGTTATTTTAACATGAATTGGAGGCATACCAGTAGAACACCCATTTATCATTATTGGACAAATCGCATCCGTCTTATACTTCGCACTATTCCTTGTCTTTATTCCACTAGCGGGATGACTGGAAAATAAAGCACTAGAATGAGCCTGCCCTAGTAGCTTAGCCTAAAAGCATCGGTCTTGTAATCCGAAGACCGGAGGTTAAACTCCTCCCTAGCGCCCAGAAAAAAGAGATTTTAACTCTCACCCCTGGCTCCCAAAGCCAGAATTCTAAACTAAACTATTTTCTGTAGGTGGATCCCTCACCTTATGGTTTAGTACATAATATGCATAATTTTACATTGATGTGTTAATACATCTATGTATTATCACCAATTCACTATTTTAACCATAAAGCAAGTACTAACTTTTAAGGTATACATAAAGCATAATATTAAAACTCAGAATATTATTATTTAAACTTGAGTAATAGATTGTTCCCCTAAAATTCCAAATTCAAATATTTCCTTGAATAATTAACCATTGGTTTAATTAAAACATATTAATGTAGTAAGAGATCACCAACCATTTATATAAAGATACATCATGCATGATAGAATCAGGGACAATAGAATGTGAGGTTGCATAACATGAACTATTACTGGCATCTGGTTCCTATTTCATGAACATAAAATTAATACTCCCCATAAAGGTAATTATACTGGCATCTGATTACTGGTGTATTACATGAACCTCGTTACCCACCATGCCGAGCATTCTCTTATATGCATAAAGTTATTTTTTTTGGTTTCCTTTCATTTGACATTTCAGAGTGCAGAGTAAAATGTTAATTTAAGGTAGAACATTTTCCTTGTATGTGTATTATAATTTAATTATTTTAAGACATAAATTTAGAATTACATATTTATAAGTCAAGTGCATAATATATCAATCTCTTGTTCAACTAATCCTTATATCCCCCCTTGGCTTTTGCGCGACAAACCCCCCTACCCCCCTACGCTCAGCAAATCCTGTTATCCTTGTCAAACCCCGAAACCAAGGAGGACTCAAGAACGTGTTAACCAACAAGTCGAGATAAGAATTGGCATCCCATTATATATATATATATATATATATATATGCACTAATTTTTATTCGCCACAATTTTTACACTACCTAAAAACCCCTGAAAAATTTCTCAAAAAATAACTCGGCACTAAATATTCTAATACTATAGTCA